ATTTTTTATATTGGATTTTTTCTTGCTTTTGCTGTCAAATTGCCAATCATACCCCTACATACATGGTTACCCGATACCCACGGAGAAGCACATTATAGTACTTGTATGCTTCTAGCCGGAATCTTATTAAAAATGGGAGCATATGGATTAGTTCGGATTAATATGGAATTATTTCCTCACGCCCATTCTATATTTTCTCCTTGGTTAATGGTAGTAGGCGCAATGCAAATAATCTATGCAGCTTCAACATCTCTCGGTCAACGGAATTTAAAAAAAAGAATAGCCTATTCCTCTGTATCTCATATGGGTTTCATAATTATAGGAATTGGTTCTATCACAGATATGGGACTCAATGGAGCCCTTTTACAAATAATTTCTCATGGATTTATTGGCGCGGCACTTTTTTTCTTGGCCGGAACAACTTATGATAGAATACGTCTTGTTTATCTTGACGAAATGGGCGGAATAGGTATCCCCATGCCAAAAATATTCACGATGTTCAGTAGCTTTTCGATGGCCTCCCTTGCATTACCTGGTATGAGTGGTTTTGTTGCCGAATTAATAGTTTTTTTTGGATTAATTACTAGTCCAAAATATCTTTTAATGACAAAACTCCCCATTACTTTTGTAATGGCAATTGGAATGATATTAACTCCTATTTATTTATTATCTATGTTACGCCAGATGTTTTATGGATACAAGATATTTAATGGTCCAGACTCTTATTTTTTTGATTCCGGGCCGCGAGAGTTATTTCTTTCGATCTCTATTTTTTTACCCGTACTTGGTATTGGTCTGTACCCCGATTTCGTTCTTTCACTATCAGTTGAAAAGGTTGAAGTTATTCTATCTAATTCTTTTTATAGATAGTTTCTAAATTTATCATTTACAAAGGTTTTCCTTGTACGACGGTACAATGACAAAGAGCCTGTCGAATCATATTCGACAGGCTCTTTGTCAATTCACACAAAGTTTTTTTGATTTTATCTGATAAATATGCGTTGTACACCCTTTTTTTTTTCCTATTTTATTTATTCCTATTTTATTCCTATTTGTAAGAAACCCCTTTTTGTTTTTGAATTCAATTAGATGTTAATATAAATGAACCATAACTATGTAGTCCTATTCCTAATAGATTGACTCCAAAATAGCATATCCAAATTATAAGAAATCCAATAGACGCCACAATTGCGGAATTTGTAGCCTTCAGTTTTCTATTTGTTCGCGTATGTAAATAAATTGAAAATATGGTCCAAGTAATAAAAGCCCAAGTTTCCTTTGGGTCCCAACTCCAATAGGATCCCCATGCTTCGTTAGCCCATACTGCTCCAGAAAGAATTCCTATGGTTAAAAAGATAAATCCTAGACTAATAACTCGATAACTCCAATAATCCAATTGTTGAATCAATTGCGACCTATAATAATTCCTTGGGAAAAAAAAAGAAGTTTTTTGTAAACCATCCCTTTCTTCATTCATGTATTCAATTTCACCAAGTAAAAATGACTCATTTAAATTGAATACATGATTACTCGTAGAAAAAAACTTTCTCCTTTTTCTAACTGTAATCACTAGAAGTGATACTGATAATAATGATCCACATAAAAGGGCCGCATACCCTAATATCATCATACTTACGTGCATTATTAGCCACTCGGATTGAAGAGCGGGTACTAATATTGTGGATTCGTGTATTTCAGTTAAAAGACCTGAAGTAGCAAATCCCTGGGAAAAAAGAGCACTTGGGCCAATTATTGTGCTTAGAAGATTTTGATTTTTTTTGAAATATGGAACTATATAAATAAAGGAAAAACTCCACGAAAGAAATATTAACGATTCATATAAATCACTTAGTGGAAAATGTCCCGAATAAATCCAACGAGAAATTAATAATCCTGTTAGACAGAAAAAAGTTATTATCATGCCCGTTTTGAATGAATCATCTAGTTTTACGATTTGATCGACTAAAAAGGTTATCAAATGAATTGTAATTATAATTGAAACGATCGAAAAAGAAATATGAGTTAATATATGCTCTAAGGTTGAAAATATCATAAAAAATGAATTCCTTAATTATAAAATCGAAATAGTCAATTGAATTCATTATAGGATCTATTTTATTTTTATAAGATATGATATGCCGCCACTCGGACTCGAACCGAGATGCTCTAGCACTGCTTCCTAAGAGCAGCGTGTCTACCAATTTCACCATAGCGGCCTGTCTTGACCTCATAATAACCTATGAATAAGTAATCGTCTAGATTTAAGAATTAAACCGAGGGCCCTTTTTTTAGGAAAGATTCAAATTGATGAATAAATATTTGTTCAAATACCTATTTGAACGTTCATTAGTTTCGTTTAGGATTTTCGTTTTATTCTGTATTTTATTTTATACTCTTCTCGACTCAACTCTTGTAAAACTAGAGAGTCCTACTATTTTTTTAAGTGTTTTTGATTTATTTGATTTCAAAAACTGAAAGAAAAAAAGCCGTTTTATCGACGAACAAAAAAAAAGAACCTAATTTAGATCATTCAACATATTTATCAAAAAGTTTTTTTTCGTGGATTGATGGCGAGAGAAATGTAGGGGCTATAAATGTGGGGGCTATATAAGAATTTATAGAAAAAAAAAAGTAAGAAAGTTGTACAAAAAAGAAAACCTTATAGGTTGATGGGGAAAATAAGACCCCCACCCTGGAAATCAGAAAATACAATATACTAAAAAAGAAATTTGAGTATCCTGTGTTTTTTCTCAAAAAACAAAGAATACTTTTTTTATTCGGTAAGGTAAATAGAAGAATTCTTATTCTACATATTCTATAAGAGCGGAACGAATTCCATTCCCCGTTGAAGGAAATGGAATTCGGGAATTTTCTTTTTGAAATGAAATGAGTCAATTTTTGAGTCAGACTAGTTTAGATTATTCCAACGTGTTATGTTTTATTACTTAGTTTATTTGTTTGTTTAGTTTATTTGTTTGTCGCACAAAAAAACTTTTTGAATTCCCGGTAGAAAGAGATTTTGCTAAGGAAAATGCTTTTAACGCTGCCCAATACCCCTTCTTTTTCCAAAAATTTTTACGAATACGCTTTTTTGATGCAGAAGTACGTTTTTTTGGAACTGCCATTAAAAAAAATAAAGAGATTACTCATTAGTATAGCTGGATGTGAAAGACATCTATTGTTCAAAAAAATACGAGCTTTTCAAATTCACCAAATTCATTATGTATTTCTTTTTTTTTTTTTATTTTTTCAAAAAATCGAAAAGAATAGATAAGGTCGGTGAAGGGTATGGGAAAATTGCAGAAAATTTTTCTAAAAAAAAAAGAATATTTTTAATAACTTGTCAAACCCGCGAAAAAATATACCTAAAAAAATATACCTAATTTGATTGGAATTTTCAAATTAAAAGGAGATTCATAATAAATTGATTTCTTTCATATGATTTGACCAATTGTAACTTCTTGATTTGAATATTTGAAGTATTTAGTAGAAAGTCAGTAAAGAAAAAAAAAATAAAAAATTCTATTTTAGTTAGTACATATCTTCATTTTTTATTGACTCCTTTTTTTTAAGGTCCGGCGAATCGGAAACCGTTAATATTAATTAAGAATTTAAAAACTTTTTTTATGGAACAGACATATCAATATGCGTGGATTTTACCTTTCGTTCCACTTCTGGTTCCTATATTAATAGGAGTGGGACTTCTTCTTTTTCCGACAGCAACAAAAAATCTTCATCGTATGTGGGCTTTCCCAAGTATTTTATTGTTAAGTATAGTCATGATTTTTTCAACTAATCTGTCTATTCAGCAAATAAATAGCAGTTCTATCTATCAATATGTATGGTCTTGGACCCTCGATAGTGATTTTTCTTTAGAATTCGGTTGCTTGATTGATCCACTTAGTTCTATTATGTTGATGTTAATCACTACTGTTGGAATTATGGTTCTTATTTATAGTGATAATTATATGGCCCACGATCAAGGATACTTGAGATTTTTTGCTTATATGAGTTTTTTCAGTACTTCCATGTTGGGATTAGTTACTAGTTCAAATTTGATACAAATTTATATTTTTTGGGAATTGGTTGGAATGTGTTCCTATCTATTAATAGGGTTTTGGTTCACACGACCTTCTGCGGCAAATGCTTGTCAAAAAGCGTTTGTAACTAATCGTGTAGGGGATTTTGGTTTATTATTAGGAATTTTAGGTTTTTATTGGATAACAGGTAGTTTTGAATTTCGAGATTTATTTCAAATAATGAATAACTTGATTTATAATAATGAAGTCAGTTTTCCATTTGTTATTTTCTTTGCTGCTCTATTATTTGCCGGTGCAGTTGCTAAATCTGCACAATTTCCTCTTCATGTGTGGTTACCCGATGCTATGGAGGGCCCCACTCCTATTTCGGCTCTTATACATGCTGCTACTATGGTAGCGGCGGGTATTTTTCTTGTATCCCGCCTTCTTCCTCTTTTTATAGTTATACCTTATATAATGAATTTAATTGCGTTGATTGGCATAATCACAGTATTGTTAGGAGCTACTTTAGCTCTTGCTCAAAAAGACATTAAGAGGGGTTTAGCCTATTCGACAATGTCTCAATTGGGTTATATGATGTTCGCTCTAGGAATGGGGTCTTATCGAAGTGCTTTATTTCATTTGGTTACTCATGCTTATTCCAAAGCATTATTATTTTTGGGGTCTGGGTCCGTTATTCATTCAATGGAAACTCTTGTTGGTTATTCTCCGGATAAAAGTCAAAATATGGTTCTTATGGGTGGTTTAACAAAACATGTACCGATTACCAAAACTTCTTTTTTATTAGGTACACTTTCTCTTTGTGGTATTCCGCCGCTTGCTTGTTTTTGGTCAAAAGATGAAATTCTTAATGCGAGTTGGTTGTATTCTCCGATTTTCTCAATAATAGCTTGGGCCACGGCAGGATTAACCGCCTTTTATATGTTTCGCATTTATTTACTTACTTTTGAAGGGCATTTA